GAGTTATGGATTTTCAGTTTATGGGAGGTAGTATGGGATCCGTAGTAGGTGAGAAGATCACCCGTTTGATCGAGTATGCTACTAATCGATCTCTACCTGTCATTATTGTGTGTGCTTCTGGAGGAGCACGCATGCAAGAAGGGAGTTTGAGCTTGATGCAAATGGCTAAAATATCTTCTGCTTCATATGATTATCAATCAAATAAAAAGTTATTCTATGTATCAATCCTTACATCTCCTACAACTGGCGGAGTTACAGCAAGTTTTGGTATGTTGGGAGATATCATTATTGCTGAACCTAATGCCTACATTGCGTTTGCGGGTAAAAGAGTAATTGAACAAACATTGAAAAAGACAGTACCCGACGGTTCACAAGTGGCTGAGTATTTATTCCATAAAGGCTTATTTGACCCAATCGTACCACGTAATCCTTTAAAAGGTGTTCTGAATGAGTTATTTCAGTTACACGGTTTCCTTCCCTTGAATCAAGATTAAAAAAAAAAGATTTCAATTCTTCATTTTCAAATTGAAGTATATCACTAGCTTCAGTTATTTTTATTTGTAGCGAATACACATTTAGTTCATTATAATGAAAAAACAAAACTAAGAAGATGGTGTTTTCTTTGGGGACATCAGTTATAAGTGTAGTAAGAGTCATAAGTTTTGGATAATGACTTTTTGCCCCGGATCCTTTTTTTATTCTACCTCTCTTCCTGATTAGGAAGAAGCATCCCTCTATCGACAAGATAAAAAAGAATTTCTTTCTCATTCCGAGAAATCCGGGAAATAAAAAGAAATCTAAAATCAAATAAAAAATAATAAGAATATAGAAGTTCTTTCTATTTAGCGAGAACCCCCGTTTTTCACTAGGAATCCCTATTTGTTGGATAAGATTGGTTAAAGTTGGGAACTCATAAGAAACTCTTTTCTATCTTTCCTTTCAAAACAAAAAAGGTGTTTTGAAAGGAAAGATAGAAAAACGATGAAGATAAGGATGGGAGAAGAAGAATCCAATTTTTGAAAGCGGATTCTCATACATATTCGTGTAGAAAGAGGAATAGGTACACTTCATTGAGTTATACATTCGTTATTGATTATTAAATACTTCATATTAATATTATCTTAATATTCTTTCTAATAGATAGACTTATCATAAGATATCTTTAATCTTTATAATTTATAATTATAATAGGTACAAATATGAAATCGAGGTACCCATTCTATGATAGATTTGAACTTTCCCTCTATTTTTGTTCCTTTAGTGGGCCTAGTCTTTCCGGCAATCGCAATGGCTTCTTTATCTCTTTATGTCCAAAGAAATAAGATTGTCTAAATATGATGGGACCGAATCTCATCAATTTATTTCAACATTGGATCCTCATCCAAATACTTTTTTTTATGTAATATGGTAGGATATATGATATGTGGCCTTTCCAAAAACAAATATAAGAGTTGTTTTGTTATGTATGCCGATGCATATGCATAATATATGCATTAATGCATGTATATGCGGTTATAGCTTAATAAATTTAATGATTAAATTAAAAATGATCAGCAAATCTTTTTTGAAAAATCATTGAAATAGAAACTCAATGTATCTAACCAATTATTCCTAATGGTTCCTGTTGAAATGCTGCTAGTTGATGAAAGTTACTTTGGCAGGATCAAGCAATAAGAGTCGAGTTAAATCCATTTGGGTTATTCTCTCAATTCCAATCGAATACAACTGGATCTAGTATAGTATGAACTGGCGATCAGAACATATATGGATAGAACTTATAACGGGGTCTCGAAAAACAAGTAATTTTTGCTGGGCCTTTATCCTTTTTTTAGGTTCACTAGGATTCTTAGTGGTTGGAACTTCCAGTTATCTTGGTAAAAATCTGATATCCGTATTTCCGTCTCAGCAAATTATTTTTTTCCCACAAGGGATCGTGATGTCTTTCTATGGGATCGCAGGTCTATTCATTAGTTCTTATTTGTGGTGCACAATTTCATGGAATGTGGGTAGTGGTTATGAACGATTCGATAGAAAAGAAGGGATAATGTCCCTTTTTCGTTGGGGATTTCCTGGAAGAAATCGTCGCATCTTCCTTCGTTTCTTTCTGAAAGATATCCAATCAATAAGAATGGAGGTGAGAGAGGGTCTTTTTCCTCGTCGTGTCCTTTATATGGAAATCAGGGGCCAAGGAGCCATTCCCTTGACCCGTACTGATGAGAATTTGACTCCACGAGAAATTGAACAAAAAGCTGCCGAATTGGCCTATTTCTTGCGCGTACCCATTGAAGTATTTTGAAATGAACTAAAGAATAAATCTCAGCATGAGAGAAGGAACTTAATACATCTCAAAAGCAGGAGGACGTATATGGAACAATATTAAGAAAATATAATATAACTTAATCAAATAAAATATATATATATATATTAAGGAGAATATAAACTATTTGTACACAAAAACTATTTTGTATACGCATACACATGGCGTCCAGCTTCATTCTTTATACTAGTAACCGGTAGGGTTCGTCTTTAAATCCAAATTAGATTCATTAGTTCAAATAAGTTTTCGAGTCTTCATTAAAAAAAAAAAGAATAAATGAAGGGGATATCGATTACAATTTGCCTAATTGCGATCTCTGGAATATGGAAAGAATATTTACTTCTTCTTTTTTCATTCGAAATTTGAAAAGGTTCTGTCTTTCTTGTATGTTCTATTCTATATTATTCTAGATCCAAAGACTCAATTCTTATACAAAAACAAAAATAGGAAAAGATCCGTAGGTTCGATACCTTATTCTTGTTAGAGTTATAGGCTCTTGTTATATGATTCGTGCTTCATATAAATCTCAGAGAGAATCGACGAATAAAACAGGTTCATTAACAATTCACATCACGGATACAGAATGAAAAAAAAGAAAGTATTGGCTTCCCTCCCATATCTTGTGTCTATACTATTTTTGCCCTGGTGGGTTTCTCTATCATTTAAGAAATGTCTAGAAACTTGGGTTCTTAATTGGTGGAATACCAGGCAATCCGAAATCCTTTTGAATGATATTCAAGAGAAAGATGTTCTAGAAAAATTTATGGAATTAGAAGAACTATTCCTGTTGGACGAGGTGATAAAGGAGTACTCGGAGATACATATGCAAAGGCTTCATATAGGAATGCACAAGGAAACAATACAATTAGTCCAAAAACAAAATGAATCTCATTTCCATATCATTTTGCATTTCTCTACAAATCTAATCTGTTTCGCTATTCTAAGTGGTTATTTTTTTCTGGGTAATGAAGAACTTTTCATTCTAAATTCTTGGATTCAGGAATTTCTCTATAACTTAAGTGATACAATAAAAGCTTTTTCAATTCTTTTAGTTACTGATTTATGGATCGGATTTCACTCGACCCATGGTTGGGAACTAATGATTGGTTCAATCTACAACGATTTTGGATTGGCTCAGAATGATCAGATTCTATCTGGTCTTGTTTCCACTTTTCCAGTCATTCTAGATACAATTGTGAAATATTGGATCTTCCATTTTTTAAATCGTGTATCTCCTTCGCTTGTAGTAATTTATCATTCAATAAATGAATAATTCATTAGATCTTTTGATATCAATCAAATCAGAATCTTTTTTCGTGTATAAAGAAATCCTTTTTCATCTTACTTATTCTTTATACTTCTACCTTTTCAATTCTCAATTCAAGGTATTCATACTATATTCCACCAATACAATTATTTCAGTACAATCAATACAATAGCAAACTTGTGGATAGGGAATTCTACTAGCTACCTATCAAATTTATTGTAGAAATTCCGGGGATCAATGATTGGACCATGCAAAATAGAAATACTTTTTCTTGGGTAAAAGAACAGATGACTCGATCCATTTATGTATCGATCATGATATATGTAATAACTCGAGCATCTATTTCAAATGCATATCCCATTTTTGCGCAGCAGGGTTATGAAAATCCACGAGAAGCAACTGGGCGAATTGTATGTGCCAATTGCCATTTAGCTAATAAGCCCGTGGATATTGAAGTTCCGCAAGCTGTACTTCCTGATACTGTATTTGAAGCAGTTGTTCGAATTCCTTATGATATGCAACTGAAACAAGTTCTTGCTAATGGTAAAAAAGGAGCTTTGAATGTAGGAGCTGTTCTTATTTTACCCGAGGGATTCGAATTAGCCCCCCCCGATCGTATTTCTCCCGAAATGAAAGAAAAGATGGGCAATCTTTCTTTTCAGTTTTATCGTCCTAATAAAAGAAATATTCTTGTGATAGGTCCTGTTCCCGGTCAGAAATATAGTGAAATGGTCTTTCCTATTCTTTCCCCCGACCCTGCTACGAAAAAAGACGTTCACTTCTTAAAATATCCCATATATGTAGGTGGGAACAGAGGAAGGGGTCAGATTTATCCTGATGGTAGCAAGAGTAACAATACAGTTTATAATGCTACATCTGCTGGTATAGTAAGCAGAATAGCACGTAAAGAAAAAGGGGGATATGAAATAACCATAGTTGATGCATCAGAAGGACGTCAAGTGGTTGATATTATACCTCCAGGACCAGAACTTCTTGTTTCAGAAGGTGAATCCATCAAGCTTGATCAACCATTAACAAGTAATCCAAATGTAGGAGGTTTTGGTCAGGGAGACACAGAAATAGTTCTTCAAGATCCATTACGAGTCCAAGGCCTTCTGTTCTTCTTGGCATCTGTTATTTTGGCACAAATCTTTTTGGTTCTGAAAAAGAAACAGTTTGAAAAGGTTCAGTTGTACGAAATGAATTTCTAGATCTAGAGATTCCTTAAAATAAATTTGGTAAAAGTGCCAAATTATTGTTGATTGATAGAATGATATATGATTCAAAAAATTCTATAAGTCTTTTCTTTGTTTTTTTTTTTACTCTTTTTTATTTTGCGGAATTTCTGAAACTCATTACTTGTATATCATTTCTAATTATAGAAAATAAGTATACAAATACAAAGGAATAGAATAC